ATAGCAAACATTCTCCAGAATTTCTCGTAGATTCGAACCCATAGCTGATGATAAAACTAGAATAGATATTTTTTGTTTCCTACTCACGCGAGCCCATATCCTTGCTTTTCTATCAATCTCTAATCCTGATCTTCCTCCCCAATCTGATATTATGGTGCCGGTATAGGCCTCAATTCCATTATGGTCCAATTCTGACCGGTAATAAATACCGGGGCTTTGCAATATTTGATTGATCACAATTCTATATATTCCCCTTACTATAGAAGTTCCCAGAGAATTCATTAGAGGAATGTTTCCAATCAAAATTGTTTGTTCTTGCATATCCCTGCGGGTTTTCCAAATTAGTCCTGCGGATACATATAATTCAGAAGAATATGTGAGTAAGTTATACACAGCATCTCTTTCTTTTATCAACGGTTCTACAAATTGATATGTTTCCAAAAATAATTGAAATTCCGCTTTTTGATCCGTATCTTCTATTTTTGGAAACTTAGAAAGTTCTTCCATCAAGCCCTGATCAATGAACCTACAAAATCCTTCAAATTGTATCTGATTAAACCCGGGTATTGTATACATTCCCTCATTTCCATCCTGGAGCATTTTGAATTTCCTATTTATCAAAAAATCCCATTATTAGATCATTCTTCATCGAATCATATAGATGATCTGGTAACGGTAGAATTTAGATTCTGTTTACTGAATCGCATGAAATTTGACTCCATTCCAGATATGGAATGTATGAAATACGTATGGACGGCGGAAGAAAGAGAATTTTCTATTTCAAATTAGAATTTGCAACAGATACAAATGGAAAGGGGTTGATAAAACATTCCTAGAAAGAGAATTATGCCACTTAGGCTTACTATATTATGATTGTGGGATTTTGTATAGAATATCAAAACAAAACGGATTCCATATCCTAGCATTATTATGCTATTACATATTCCAATCAACTTGCATACCGGACAACTAAATGGATTCGGTATTTGATCTTTTCGTTGAGATAAAGACATAAAAGAAACAATATAGGGTCTATTTTTTTAGCACTTAACCTCTTTTATGATTCCATTGTTCAAAAAAGATTCACAGAGAAGAGAGATTTTTTTACCTAACCCAGTTTTTAGTAGAATTGGCAGAATACGATGGAGAAATTTAGAATTGTAAAGTATCAAAGTATCTAAGAAGGGCTGGATTTATTAAACACGTGCAGATAGAGCTATCTATAGATCCGTCTTCTCCTTTATTTCCGTGCTCTATCAAAACAAAGTTTCTATTTTCTATTCCACGAAAAACTGAAGCACGATAATTTTCTGATAATTTCCTTGATAATTTCCTATAGGCAACATATATAAATAAGATACCCAATTTGATTAGATATCTGTGTAACAATTTCTGTTCTGGGGTTTACATATACTCATAATTGTTGTTAGAATTGAAATTGAGAAGGATTTTGGATTGAAACAAATCAACATTGATGTGTTATGCACCAACTTTTTGATTATGTCATTAGGAAAACACAATTGGAGATTCAAATCCAAAAATAGTTCACGAATTCGCAGGCAGCAGTCAATAGTTAACGGTTCCAAGTTGTCATAATTTTTTTTATGACTGAAAATCCGCCCTTTTTAATATTAATAGAAAGGGGAGGGGGAATTTTTAGGCATTATGTGTTTTGAGATACTATACAATCAATCGAAGGGTTGGATCAAATCCAACCAAAAAGAAAAAATAAATAAAGAGGGGGAGGGTTTCTTTTAGGAAAGGGATTAAGAAAAGGAGGATTAAGATGCAAGTACAATAAAAAAAGAAGTTCCGTACTTCCAACCCGAAGGGGAAAATTTTCATCTATTTTGTATCAATTTGGCGGCATGGCCGAGTGGTAAGGCGGGGGACTGCAAATCCTTTTTCCCCAGTTCAAATCCGGGTGTCGCCTGATCAACAAAAAAAGGCTCAAAATCTCTGATTCTGTTCCGCTGATAGAACTCTCCAAATTATTCCCCAGCGGAAGTAGAAGAAATGGACTGTTGATACTTGTTTGCTTCTACACATCGGATCTGGGGGTTTTCTAAAAGATTGTAAATCTTTGGATCTAGGATTCAAGGAAAGATTCGAATGGGGGAAGGACTCTCAAGACTTCTCGATTCCTTTCTACTGCTAATCTTTCTACTACTAATGTAGTGTCTACTGACTGGGTCTTGAATTCCATTGGATAGCCGGATAGGAAATCGAATTCCATTAGTAGTTGTGGAGAGGGGGGAAGATCCTTTATATACTTTATATATGGACTCACGAGAATCTCTGAATGTTCAGGCATTCAATCAATATTAGATTGGATTGATAATTTACTTTAAATAAAATAGATAGAGAAAAAGTGCAAAAAGAATTTCTTTTCAGCAACCTCTCGTCAAGAATATGAGATACCATCTCCCAACTGTCTCTGCGAAACATTCGGGAGATGTTATGGATTAGATCAAAAGGGAAATAGAGGTATGGAATAGATAGTGATCTATAATTATGCTTTTTTACTTTCCTTATGAAGGTTAACAAAAAAGAATAGGCCTTATTATTCCTACATGTTCCATTAATAAGAGTTCCTTGAGATATCATTGCATATTTTACTTGTATTTAGTCTTTCCAGATCTCAAATCATATAGGAATTTTTTAGAAGTGGATTTGTTGGATTGGTTCATCAATAGTCTTCGGTCAGAATAGAATCCCTTTTTGACTCTGCGCCATTGATTCCACTATTATTAGTGAGCAATATATTATTAGTGAGCAATAATGGAATAATTCCTTCATCAAGATAGGGGACATAATTCACATGGATATAGTAAGTCTTGCTTGGGCTGCTTTAATGGTAGTCTTTACATTTTCCCTTTCACTCGTAGTATGGGGAAGAAGTGGGCTCTAAAGGTACTACTAATTGAGTTGAGGAATCAAACTCTATCAATTGTTTTATAGGTCGTTCTGCAAGGCGGTTTGAACTCTTTAAAAAGAAAAAAATCGAATATATATCTTCATTTTGAAATTCCATTGGATTCTAGTGGAATAATGTATTATATGACTAATACTCTTTCAATCAAAGAGATATTTCACGGATTCCCATGTTTGTGTTTCGAAAGGAAAGGGATACAGATGATAGAAAATTTAGTCCAACTTAATTCTTCCTAACTTTTCTATTTCAATGAACGGGCTCTTACCAGAATGATAGATGGATACTGAGGAAGACCCGATCCCCTTTTCTTTCCCTTTTTACTCTTCAAAAAGGAAGTCGTTTTGTTAAGTGTATACGCACTTTATATGAGAAAGAATAGAAACATAGTGGTTGTCTAACGGGATACTATGCATAATAAAAGAAGATCTTGCCTTAGGGGCGTCACATATTGCGCACTTTCCTTTTTTTATTATTTTCTATTATTTTTTTCCTTTTCTTTTCGGAATTTCGATTTTATCGACGCATTTCATATCATGGTTCAACCGTTAAAAATCTGTGAGGTTTACTCTTCGAAATCCGAAGAAGTGCCCACAGAACTCCTGTCAATGGCTCAATCAATTATTTCTTCGGAATGCTAAAAAAACTGACTATTTGATTTTCTTAATATATGCCCATATCGTTTTTCCTGCATTGATTTGATTCTTTCAATAGATCCTGAAATTCATATTGTAAATAATCAAAAATCTAGAAATTCGAACTATAAGAGTCAGACGATTATTTCAGATTGCTCGAAACAAATAGATGTATCAAAGAAATAGAATTGGGTCCTATGTCCATTCTATATATGAAATGAATGGAATTGATATCTACATATATGAAGATAATATTGTAGATTGATTTATATTTAGCCTCTATCTTTATTAGATTATAAAGTACAACTTTCTTTATACGCTGTATAACTTTATACACTACAATAATACTAACACTAATAGATAGTATGGTAAGAAAGAAGGGTTCATCTATTTCTTTCTTACCGTACTATCGGATCTCATAGAATACTGCCGATTCTAGTCCGCTCATTTTATTTAAGACGCAAAATTCGAATCCTTTTCATTTGATTTGTTTAACCATTAACTCATTAATTAATCATTTTGACTTACGGTTTTTACGTAAATGATAAGTAGAAACGCAGTAGGGACTAGAATGAACAGTGCAGTAGCAATAAATGCAAGAATATTTACTTCCATAATCTCATCGTTTTTTTACTTCAAAATAACTCGGGATTTAATCCCATAGAGATAATAAATCTTTCTCCTGTCAATTCAATGAATGAATTCCCTCTCGATGATCTTGAAATCAGATCAATATCATGAATAACAATATCTGAACTATCAAATCAATTCGTCGTCAAGAATTGAATAGTATAACATAGGAAGATCTTTTATCCATACCGAATCCAAAATTTCTTTATTTCTCATTCTTTTCTGTTCTTTACATTCTTTTCTGTTCTTTATCTATAACCTACCTTACGTCCTCCTTGTACAATCATCGGATAAAGTATCGTCTGACCACCCGTCCGTTTCCATTAGTCACAAACCCCCAACAAACAATCGAAGCGAAGTGGAAAAAGAAGGGAGTTACGTTCTAAACTCCGTTTTTTTTTTTAATGATCTAGTTTTCTTGGCAGACAAAGAAGTGTGATAAAGAGGAGTCCCGGGATAAGGGATGTAATATTCCATCAAACTAACTATTTTAGTTTGGGGTTTGTTCGTTCTTCGACAAGCCCTCTAAAAAAATATCAAAATAGGAAGGAAAAATGGATTTATTCCCCTGCTAAGCTAAAAGGGGTGGGATATTGATCTTTATTTTTCTTTTACCCTCCTTCCTTAGGTTATTCGTACTGGGATACCTATACCAAAAGCTCAGCGTACAATTTGAATGAAATAGTTTTTTCAACTTCACATTAGTAATTGCGGTTACACAAACAAAACCGAAGTCAGAAGGGGGGATTTTTGAATCTGGAAAAGTATTCTATCAGGGAAATTCTGTTAATGTGAAATTCATT